GATAAGATAATAAGATAGGGATTACAAAATTGGATGGGAATTCTTTGAAATTCAAAAATATGGAAGAATACTTATTTCGGATGAGCCAATAAATAGGATGAACTGGAAAAATTCTGTATCATGAATTATGTAACGTGCACGTCAACATCAATTATATGGTCACAAAAAAGAAAAAGTAACATCCAAAGATATGAAAAAAATGAAAATCTCAAAAAAATACAAAGAATTGGGATCTATTCTATTTATGTAATCCATCTAAAATGACTTTTTACTATTCCTGCTCCACCTCTAAACTAACTTTTTAGGTCTTTCGACCAACCAATTTAACCATATGAAAATATTCCCATTTTTTTAGATAGCAGAAAAAAGGGAAAACAAAATCAAATAAAATAATTCATTATTATATATTATATATGGAAAGAGAGAAAATACCTAAAAATGCATCTATTCTTTAAGCATCTAGGAAGAATATATCTATAGATACCTAAATAGATAAAATAAATATATATGATAATCTAGAGCACAAATGGGTATGTATCTATTCCCCATATTTTTTTAATATGGGGAATTGATACTCATACAAATGAATCATATGCCAGGAACCAGATTTGAACTGGTGACACGAGGATTTTCAGTCCTCTGCTCTACCAACTGAGCTATCCCGACCATTCTTGACGCATCAGCCTCATTTTTATTTTAAAAGATTACTGGAGCATATGTCAATGAATCTATGTCAACTAAGTCCAAAAAGACAAAAAGTAAAAATTTGTAAGTAAGTTTTAGTACTAATTATATTATTATTATTTTGTATTGTTAATCACGCATATGAGGACGATTCCTTGCTCAAAAATAAGATATTCATTTGTATGTTTATAATTAAATTATACGTGTTTAACATTCACATATATATCAAAACTTATGACTTGTAATTAGGATAAGAAAAAGATAAATTCCAATTTATTTGGGAAAGAATAAATAGAATAAAACACATAACATAAATAATGAATTAAAAATAGAGAAGATATAGGAAAAAATTAGAAAGTTAAACAGGTCCTTTGGGGATAGAGGGACTTGAACCCTCACGATTTCTAAAGTCGACGGATTTTCCTCTTACTATAAATTTCATTGTTGTCGGTATTGACATGTAGAATAGGACTCTATCTTTGTTCTCGTCTAATGGATCAGTTCCTCAAAGGATCTATCAGATTATGATGGAGTGAATGATTTGATCAATGAATATTTCGTCTTTTCTTCAACTTTATTAAACTTGGAATTGATTTACATCTTTCATTTTGAAATATTTTTCTCACAAACGGAGATTTGACGTCTTCATTAATCAATTGAAATAGTATTTTAGTATCTATCCATAGGTTTATCCTTGATTCATTCCTAGAATTTTGATGGAAGGATTCCTTTCCTAATGCAAAAGGAAAAGTCGTCAACTCCATTTGTTAGAACAGCTTCCATTGAGTCTCTGCACCTATCCTTTTTGATTATAACTTTCTGTTTCTTTCTTTGTTTACGGAAAACGGGATTTGGCTCAGGATTGCCCATTGTGAATTCCAGGGTTTCTCTGAATTTGAAAGTTCTCACTTGGTAAGTTTCCATACCAAGACTCAATCCAATTAAGTCCGTAGCGTCTACCTATTTCGCCATATCCCCCTTTTTTGATTTGAAAAATTCAAATCTCATTAGAATACTTTTTTTTTTTTTTTGAATTATGAACATTATGCTGGAACTTTTGAATTCATTAAATACGGATTCTTATATTGAAAAATGTTTGTTCCTATTTTATTGATTTTATTTCATCTATATTGGATACCATTCTATTATTTGGTTGAATCAGAAATGATTCTATTATGTATTTATTCGCAATTCAATATACACAGATATATACCACATATCTATCTATATTCTATGCCCTTCCTTCAATTATGTTTTATGCAATTTGGAATACTCGAATGGTCGATTCTTTCTATATATTTCCGAATGAAAACGTGGGAATCTTTGATTATGATCTGGGTTAGTCTTTTCTATTTCTTTCATTTTAAAATGAAAATAAAAATTTAATATAATAAACAAAATTAAAATATCTAACAATCAAATAATCAAATATGGAATAATTAAATATCTTAGAATTCTTAAGTAATAAGTAATATTAATTACTCTTTACTTTAACTTAATTATTCCATTATTATAGTATAGATTATAGAATTCTAAAAATTAGAATATTCAATTTCGAATTCGAAATTTATTAATTTATTACTAAATACGATATACAAAATACTAAAATACTATTCTAATTAGTATTAATTATATATATAATTATATATAATTATGTCTATCTATTTGATAAATAGATGGAAATATATTAATTTGAATTAATTAATTATGAATATTAATTATGAATATTAATCGTTATCTTACACTTTATGTACTAAAATATTAAATAAATAATATTGGATATTCTATATTTTTTCTATGTTCATATTAATTGGAA